TGGTAAAAAATATTGGAATTTTTAGTGCCTAAAATTTTTAGTGGTTTTTTTTTGGGAAAAAAAGGTTATTAAAAATTTGTTAAAAATAAAAAAATTACAGTGTGTATATATATATATGCGATAGTTAACTCATATCACAACTTGTTGACTGGCACGTTCTCGAACCTGTCTTGAGTTTCGGGGTTTGGCAAGAATAGCAGGATTTGCAGGGCGTAGGGGGTAAGGGGGTTTGTCGCGCAAAAACCAAAAGGGCGTCAGTATCATAAATGTTGAAGAAAGGAATATACGTTATGCACTTGAATTATAAGTTAGTGCGTCTTAAGTTATGTCTTCCAAGAATTAATTTATAATATCACATACAAGGAAAATGTACCACCTTATCGACCATTTGAATTTGCACTATGGGATGCAAGTTGAAAGGAAATAAAATAGAAAAAACCCCATGTATATAAAAGAGTGCCCGGCATGGGGGGTGATAGCACTTATGTTTAACACTACTTACTAGTCAATGCCAGGCATTCTCACTGATTATGGGTCTTAAAGCGATGCTCATGAAATAGGAATCAAATGCCAGTAATAGTTAAACTACTAACGACCCTTATTTGAGATGTCCTTGATCTTATCATTAATAATATTTACATTTATAAATTGTTGTGAGACTTATTCATTAATGATCTTCTTGATTATTAGTACTTGCTTTATGGTTAAAATAATGAAATGGTGATAATGCATAGTATGTCTTTAATGCATACATAATATGTACTAGTATGGTTAAATACAATTACGTGTGTCAGAGCATGTACATGTACGTAAACATATTATATGGGCCACATTTAATGTGACCGTACATATACTGGCAGAAAATAGTTTAGTTTAGAATCCTGGCTTTGGGAGTCAGGGGTGTGAGTTGAAATCTTTCTTTTCTGGTTGCGGTTTGGTGGCCTTAGGGGGGAGTTTAACCTCCGATCTTCGGATTACAAGACCGATGCTTTGAATTAAGCTACTAAGGCAGTCCCAGTCTAGAGCTTTGTTTTCTAGTCATCCTGCTAGGGGAAATAAAATTAGGAAAATTGAGAAGTACAGTACTGATGCGATCTGCCCAATAATGATGAAGGGGTGTTCTACTGGTATTCCTCCAATTCATGTGAGAATAATTATGTCTGCTACAAGGGTTCAAAAAAGGAGTTGGGTGAGTGGACGGAATGTTATTCCTCGTTGTTTTGAGGTGTGGAGAAGTGGCACTAGAAATAATACAAGAATTGAGAATAGTAGTGCGATGACTCCTCCTAGTTTGTTTGGGATTGAGCGTAAGATGGCGTAAGCAAATAAAAAGTATCATTCTGGCTTGATGTGTGGTGGCGTAACTAGTGGGTTGGCCGGGGTGAAGTTTTCTGGGTCCCCTAGAAGGTTGGGGGAAAATAATGCTAGTAGTGATAGGGTTGATAGTATAATTACAAAGCCTAGAAGGTCTTTATATGAGAAGTATGGGTGAAAGGAGATTTTATCTATGTTTGGGTTGAGGCCTATTGGGTTGTTTGATCCTGTTTCGTGTAGGAATAGTAGGTGTAGGATAGTTATGGCCGCAACAATAAATGGTAGGAGGAAGTGGAATGCGAAGAATCGTGTGAGTGTTGCATTGTCTACTGAGAATCCCCCTCAGATTCATTGGACCAGTGTGTCGCCAACGTATGGTGCTGCAGATAATAGGTTTGTAATTACCGTGGCGCCTCAAAATGATATTTGTCCTCATGGGAGTACATAGCCTACGAATGCTGTTATTATAACTAGCAGGAAGAGTACCACTCCGATGTTTCAAGTCTCCTTATAAAGGTATGAGCCGTAGTATAGTCCTCGGGCAATATGGATGTAAAGGCAGATGAAAAAGAATGATGCTCCATTGGCGTGAATGTTACGGATTAGTCATCCATAATTTACGTCTCGGCAGATGTGGACTACTGATGAGAAAGCGGTTGAGATGTCTGAGGTGTAGTGCATAGCTAGAAATAATCCTGTTAAGATTTGGGTAATTAAGCATAGTCCTAGCAGGGATCCAAAGTTTCACCATGCTGAAATATTAGTTGGGGTTGGTAGATCAACTAGTGCGTCGTTAGCAATTTTAATTAGTGGGTGTGTTTTTCGTAGGCTTGCCATTAAGTGTTCTTGTAGTAAAATAATTACAGTGGTTCTTCAAGTCATTGATCTCGGTTAGAGTCCGAGCAGGAATTATGATATATTCAATGTCTTTGTTGTTGACAATTCTGGTTGTGGGTCTTGTTGCGGTTGCTTCAAACCCAACTCCTTATTTTGCAGCTATTGGTTTAGTGATTACGGCTGGTGTAGGGTGTGGGGTCTTAGCTTTTTGTGGGGGCTCTTTTTTGTCTCTGGTTCTTTTTTTGATTTATCTTGGTGGTATGCTTGTAGTGTTTGCTTATTCAGCGGCGTTAGCTGCTGAGCCTTTTCCTGAAGCTTGAGGCGGTCGTTCTGTTGCAGAGTATGTGCTGGTGTATATGTTTGGGGTTTGTTTAGTGGCTGGGTTTTTTGGGGGGAGCTGATATGATGGTTATTGGGTGGTTGTTGATGGTTTAAAAGAGTTTTCTGTGCTGCGTAATGATGTGAGTGGTGTGGCTGTTATTTATTCTTTTGGTGGAGGCATGTTAGTGATTTGTGTTTGGGTGTTGCTTTTAACGTTGTTTGTTGTGTTAGAGTTGACTCGTGGTTTGGATCGTGGCAGCTTACGGTTAGTTTAGATGATAGTGGAGTATGTTAGGGTTAGTATGGCTAAGGAGATGGAGAAAATGGTTAGGTATGTTTTGATTTTTGCTTTTTGAGCATCGTTTAGGTATATAATGGCTTCGGTAAATGTTTGTAGTATTTTTTCTACTCATAAGGTTTGTCATGTCTTGTCTAGTGTTGTACCAATTGTATGGCCTAGGGTTAGTTTTAGTTTCGGGAATAGTCGATGAATTAATGTTGGGCAATAGCCTAGCATAGTAAATGAGTAAAATAGTATGGTTATTGGTGTGTTTTTGATTTGCTCTTCGTCTAGTATAGAGACTCATTTTGCTATTAGGAAGCCAATGATAATAACTGCGACGGCTGTTAGTTTTAGATACATAGGTATTGTTAATGTTGGTGTTTTTTCAGGAAGTAGGTTATGTCAGATTACGAACCCTATAAAAATGCTCCCTCAAGCGAGTCGTTTAATAGGTTTGAGTACTGTTATTGCTTCTTCTGTTGGTAAGATTTTGGGGTTAATTAATCCTGGTCCTAGTGTTACGTGATATATTAGTCGGTAGCTATAGGCTGCAGTAAATGATGCGGCGATAAGTGTGAGGATAATTGTAAGAATGCTTAGTTTGGATGTGACTAGAGATTCAAGGATGGCATCTTTTGAATAAAAGCCGGCTAGGAAGGGGATTCCTGATAGTGCTATGTTACCAATTAATAGGTATGTTGTGGTAGTTGGTATTAGGGTTATTAGGTTTCCTATCTTTCGGATGTCTTGTTCGTCTTTTAGTTTATGGATAATTACACCTGAGCATAGGAACAGTATGGCCTTGAAGAAGGCATGGGTACAAATATGGAAGAATGCTAGTTGGGGCTGGTTTAGTCCAATGGCTATTATTATAAGTCCTAGTTGGCTTGATGTTGAGAAAGCTACGATTTTTTTGATATCATTTTGGGTTAGGGCACAGGCAGCGGAGAATAATGTTGTTGCTAGTCCAAGGTACAGGCAGGCTATTAGTGCTGAATTATTATTTTGTATTATTGGGTGTAGGCGGACTAGTAGAAAAATTCCAGCAACAACTATGGTGCTGGAATGAAGTAGGGCAGATACGGGTGTTGGGCCCTCTATGGCTGCTGGGAGCCATGGGTGAAGTGTAAATTGGGCTGATTTTCCCATGGCTGCTAGGATAATTCCTGCTAGCGGGATGGTTGAATTATATATTCCTGACTCTGTTAAGATTTCTTGAATATTTCATGTGTTTATTTGTGTGGCGAATCATGCAATGGCCATAATGAACCCGATATCTCCTACTCGGTTATAAATGATGGCCTGGAGGGCTGAAGTGTTGGCATCTGCTCGTCCGGATCATCACCCGATTAGGAGGAACGATATAATTCCTACCCCTTCTCAGCCAATAAATAATTGGAATATGTTGTTAGCTGTGACTAGGATAATTATGGCTACTAGAAATAGGAGAAGGTATTTAAAGAATCGGTCTTTATTTGGGTCTGCGTGTATATATCAGAGTGCAAACTCTAGAATTGATCAGGCAACAAATAATGCAATTGGTGTAAAAATGAGGGAGTAGTGGTCGAAGCTGAATCCTGCGAAGATGTCAAGTGTGTAAATGCTTGTTCAGTATCAACTGGTGGAGATGTTTTCTGTCCCTTGATTAATAAAGATTAGGAGCGCGGTGAGGCTAATATAGAATGAGTGGCTTACTGCGTTTTTGATTTTTGTTGCTAGTTGGTTTGGTTTTATTAGTTTTGGGCTTAGTGTTTCTAGTAGTGGGTAAATTAAAGTTATAATTGATAGGAGTATAAGTGATGTTAATATGTATGTCATAACTTCCACTTGGATTTGCACCAAGAGTTTTTGGTTCCTAAGACCAGTGGATACACTATTATCCTTTGGAAGTGGCGAGTAAGCCATGGAGTTTAACCATGGTTTATAAGTATTAGCAGGACTTATTATTTTCTTTCTTTCTCGGTAAGATAGGGGATTTTAACTCCTATTGTTAGAGTCACGATCTAAGGTTTTGGTTAAACTAAGCTTACAATAACATCATCCTAATAGGAGTTCTGGTTTTACTACAAGTAGGATAATGGGGATTAGGTGGAGGGCTATTAGTAGGTGTTCTCGGGTGTGATAGGGTGTTAGGCTTGTAACGTGGTTTGGTATTTGACCTCGTTGTGTCATTAGAAACATATATAAGGAGTAGCTTGCTGTAATTAGTGTACCTACTCCTGTTAAAATAATAGTTCATGGGGATCAGTTGAATATGGTTGTGATGATTGTTAATTCTCCTACTAGGTTTGGGAGGGGTGGGAGTGCCAGATTAGCTAGGTTGGCAATGAATCATCAGGTTGTTGCTAATGGGAAAACTATTTGTAGTCCTCGAATAAGAATTATGGTTCGACTGTGAATTCGTTCATATGTTGTATTGGCCAGGCAAAATAATATTGAGGATGTTAATCCGTGGGCGATTATTAGGGCAATTGCCCCTGAAAGTCCTCATGGGGTTTGGATTAGAATTCCTCCTGCAACTAGTCCTATGTGGCTTACAGATGAGTAAGCAATTAGAGATTTGAGATCTGTTTGTCGTAGGCAAATTGACCCTGTTATGATAATTCCTCATAGGGCTAGAATAATAAAGGGGTATGTTAGTTCTTTATTAAATGCGTCTAGTACAACCATTATTCGTATTATTCCATAGCCTCCTAGTTTTAGTAGAATTGCTGCTAGTACTATTGATCCTGCCACTGGGGCTTCAACATGTGCTTTTGGTAGTCACAAGTGTACGCCATAAAGTGGTATTTTTACTAGGAATGCGATTAGACAACCGGCTCATCAAATCTTGTGACCTCAGGAGTTGATTGCTAGTGGTTGCGCATATTGAAGAATTAGCATAGATAGTGTTCCGGTGGTTTGTTGGAGAAGTAATAGTGCGATTAAGAGGGGTAGGGAGCCTGCTAGTGTATAGAATAAAAAGTAGACTCCTGCGCTTAGGCGTTCAGTTTGGTTTCCTCACCGGGTGATGATGATTAGGGTTGGGATTAGTGTGGCTTCAAATATGATGTAAAATATAATGATTTCTGTGGCGCCGAATGCTATAATTAGGAAAGTTTGAAGGGATGCAAGTAATGTGATATATAGGCGTTGGCGATTAATTGGTTCTGGGTTGATGTGGTTTTGACTGGCTAGAATTATTAGTGGCAGTAGTCAGCATGTTAATATAAGGAAGGGGGTTGATAGTGGGTCTGTGGCCATGTATGTGTTGGAGGTAGATCAACCTGTTTCTGAGGTTCATTTTAGTCATGTTAAGCTAATTAAGGCGATTAGAGAGCTGTTTATTGTTGTGGTGATCCATAAAGATTTTGCGGGGGTAAGTCAAATCGTGGGAAATAGTATAATAGTTGGAATTAATACTTTTAGCATTGTAGGAGGTTGAGGTTTTGTAGGTGATCTGTTCCGTGGGTTCGGGCGGTGGCTACTAGTAATGCAAGCCCTGTGCTTGCTTCACAGGCGGAGAAGGCTAGAAGTAGTATAGGGGTGGAGGAAAAGGCTGTTGATTCAAATTGAAGTGCCCATAGGGCTAGTGCAATAAATAATGATAGTATTATTCCCTCTAAGCACAGGAGTGCGGAGAGTAGGTGTATGCGGTTAAATGTTAATCCTATTAGTCCTAGAGTAAATGCTGATGTGAAGCTAAAATGTACGGGTGTCATAAGGGGGCTATGGGGTTAAACCATAATCTTCTGAGCCGAAGTCAGAGGTCTTTTTTGGACTAGCCCTCTATTCTGCTCATTCTAAACCCCCTTGGGCTCATTCATAAATTAGTCCTATAGTAAGTAGAATTAGGACTATTGTGGCTCAGAAGAGTGTCTCAGTTGGGTTGTAGAGTTGGTCTCCTCATGGGAGGGGGAGGAGGAGGGCAATTTCTAGGTCAAATAGGAGGAATAAGATTGCTACTAGGAAGAACTGTAATGAGAATGGAAGTCGGGCAGATCCTAGCGGGTCAAATCCGCATTCGTAGGGTGATAGTTTTTCTGTGTCTGGGTCTATTTGAGGAAGTCAGAATGCGACGAATGCAAGGATTAGTGGTACAGTTAGTGTAATTATGATAAGGGTTATAATTAGGTTCATTATCTTCCCCTGAATTTTAATCAGGATTAAGTAATTGGAAGTCACTTGTACTGGGTTTATACTAGAAAGATTATGAGCCTCATCAGTAGATAGATACGTAGAGGAATAGTCAGACTACATCGACAAAGTGTCAATATCATGCTGCAGCTTCAAAGCCGAAGTGATGCTCTGATGTGAAGTGGTATTGGGTTTGGCGTAGGAAACATACAGCTAAGAAGGTTGATCCAATAATAACATGTAGTCCGTGGAACCCCGTGGCTACGAAGAATGTTGAGCCGTAAACTCCGTCTGCAATAGTGAAAGGTGCTTCGTAATATTCTATTGCTTGGAGAGCAGTAAAATATAGCCCTAGGAGGATTGTTAGTGCGAGGGATTGGATGGTTTGTTTTCGTTCTCCCTCTATAATGCTGTGGTGGGCTCATGTTACTGTAACTCCGGATGCTAGTAGGACTGCTGTATTAAGCAAGGGCACTTCAAATGGGTCTAGGGTAATAATTCCTGTTGGTGGCCAGTATCCCCCTAGCTCGGGTGTGGGAGCTAGGCTTGCGTGATAGAAGGCTCAGAAAAAGCCTAGGAAAAAGAATACTTCAGAGGTAATGAATAGAATTATTCCGTATCGGAGTCCTTTTTGTACAGGCGGGGTATGGTGGCCTTGAAATGTTCCTTCTCGGATTACGTCTCGTCATCATTGGATTATGGTGAGGATTAGTAGGGTTAGTCCAAGGACAATAAGTGTTATTGAGTGGAAGTGGAACCAGATTGCTAGGCCAGATGTTATTAGTAGGGCGCCGACAGCTCCTGTCAGTGGTCACGGGCTTGGGTCAACTATGTGGTATGCGTGTGCTTGGTGGGCCATTAGATGTTTTCTTGGAGGTATATGCTTAATAAAAGAATGAAGACGTAGGCTTGAATTATTGCCACTGCGATTTCTAAAAGAGTAAGCATAATAAGAAGGATAGAGGTTAAGAGTGCTACTGTTGGTATGACTGATAGTAAGAAAAATACGGCTGTTGAGATAAGTTGAATAAGTAAGTGGCCTGCAGTTAAGTTGGCTGTAAGTCGTACAGCTAGGGCTAGTGGTCGAATAAATAGGCTAATTGTTTCAATAATTACTAAAATTGGAATGAGTAGGGTTGGTGTTCCTTCTGGGAGCAGATGTCCTAGGGAGGATGTTGGTTGGTTTAATGCGCCGACAATTACTGTGGCAAGTCATAGTGGTATTGCAAATCCTATGTTTATTGATAGTTGTGTTGTTGGGGTAAAAGTGTATGGAAGTAGTCCGAGTAAGTTTATTGAGAGGAGGTATAATGTTAATGAGGTAAGTAGAAGGGCTCATTTGTGTCCTCCAATGTTTAACGGCATTATTAACTGATTAACGAATCGGGTAATTAATCATGATTGAGTTGTAAAGAGGCGGTTGTTAGTTCATCGTGGAAGTGAGTTTGGTAAAAAGAATAGTGGTGTTACTATTGCGATAAAAATTAGTGATATTCCTATGAGGTTGGGGCTTTCAAATTGGTCAAAAAGGCTGATTATCATTGTCAGTTTCAGTTAAGGTCTTGGTATTTTTTAACGTCTAGTAAGATGAACTCATTTGGTTGAATGTGGTCTAGAACTTTAGTAGGGGTGAAGATGATAACAATAATCCATGAAGAGATCAGGATGGTAAATCAAGGAAGTGGGTCCAATTGTGGCATGTTCACTAAAGGTGGTCGTTAGTCACCAAGGTTTGGCTTAAAAGGCCAATGCTTATCCGGTTTTTAGCTTTTTAGTGAGATCTTCTCTAATAGGGGTGTTACGAAAGATCAGTATTCAAAGTTTTTTAGGGATACTGCTTCAACTACAATTGGTATAAAACTGTGATTAGCTCCGCAAATTTCTGAGCATTGTCCGTAGAATACGCCAGGTCGTGAGACAATAAAGGTGGTTTGATTAAGTCGTCCTGGTACTGCGTCCATTTTAACGCCCAGGGATGGGACAGCTCAAGAGTGGAGGACATCTTCGGCGGAGACTAAAACGCGGATTGGTGATTCTTTAGGGACTACTATTCGATTATCAGTTTCTAAGAGTCGGAACTGTCCTGGGGCCAAGTCTTGGGTTGGTACTATGTATGAGTCAAATTCCAGGTTATTATAATCTGTATACTCATAGCTTCAGTATCACTGATGTCCTATGGCCTTTACTGTCACGTGTGGGTCATTTATCTCGTCTATAAGGTATAGGATGCGGAGAGATGGGAGGGCAATTAAAATCAGAATAATAGCTGGTAGGACAGTTCATACGATTTCGATTTCTTGAGAATCTAAAATAAATTTGTTGGTTAATTTGGTTGATACTATTGCGACAATAATATAAAGTACAAGGGTGCTGATTAAAAATACAATTATTAAGGCATGGTCGTGAAAGGTAAGAAGCTCTTCTATTACAGGTGATGCTGCATCTTGAAATCCTAGTTGGGTGGGGTGTGCCATAATTTAGAGATATATAGGGGTTTAACCCATAATTTTACCTTGACAAAGTGATGTAATATATTTTACTAATATCTCTAAGAAAGTGACAGAGTGGTTATGTGGCTGGCTTGAAACCAGTATACAGGGGTTCAATTCCCTTCTTTCTCGTTAGTTTGGTTGGGTTATAACGAATGCTGGTTCTTCAAATGTGTGGTAGGGCGGAGGGCAGCCATGAAGTCATTCTGCATTTGTTGAGGTTAGTTCAATAGATAGGACTTCTCGTTTAGCGGCGAAGGCTTCTCAAATAATAAACAGGAATATGATTACTGCTACTAAAGAAATTAATGACCCAATAGATGATACTGTGTTTCATAGGGCGTAAGCATCAGGGTAGTCGGAGTATCGTCGTGGCATGCCTGCTAGTCCGAGGAAATGTTGTGGGAAAAATGTAAGGTTTACACCAATAAATATTACCCCAAAATGAATTTTTGTTCAAGCACTGCTTAGGGTATATCCTGTGAATAGTGGGAATCAGTGGACGAAGCCTGCTATAATAGCAAATACGGCACCCATAGAGAGTACGTAGTGGAAGTGTGCAACTACATAATAGGTGTCGTGAAGTACAATGTCTAATGAAGAGTTGGCTAGGATAATTCCTGTTAGTCCGCCAACTGTGAATAGGAAGATGAATCCTAGTGCTCATAGTATTGGTGTCTCTCACTTAATAGAGCCTCCGTGAAGTGTGGCTAATCAGCTAAATACTTTTACACCTGTTGGGATGGCAATAATTATTGTTGCGGATGTGAAGTATGCGCGGGTGTCTACATCTATTCCAACGGTAAATATGTGGTGGGCCCATACAATAAACCCTAGTAGGCCGATTGCTATTATGGCCCAGACCATGCCTATATACCCAAACGGTTCTTTTTTCCCTGCATAATAGGCTACGACGTGGGAGATAATTCCGAATCCTGGTAGGATGAGAATATAAACTTCTGGGTGGCCAAAGAATCAGAATAGGTGTTGGTATAGGATAGGGTCTCCTCCCCCGGCTGGGTCGAAGAATGTCGTATTAAGGTTTCGATCTGTGAGAAGTATTGTAATTCCAGCGGCTAAAACTGGTAGGGATAGAAGTAGAAGGACAGCCGTGACTAATACTGCTCACACAAATAGGGGGGTTTGGTATTGGGTAATGGCTGGGGGTTTCATATTAATAATTGTTGTAATAAAATTAATGGCCCCTAAGATTGAGGAAACACCTGCTAAATGGAGTGAAAAAATTGTTAGGTCTACTGATGCTCCTGCGTGGGCGAGGTTACCTGCAAGTGGCGGGTATACTGTTCATCCTGTTCCGGCTCCGGCTTCAACGCCAGAAGAGGCCAGCAGTAGAAGGAAGGATGGTGGAAGAAGTCAAAAACTTATGTTATTTATTCGGGGAAATGCTATATCTGGTGCTCCGATTATTAATGGAACTAATCAGTTTCCAAACCCTCCAATTAGTATTGGTATAACTATAAAGAAAATTATTACAAAAGCATGGGCAGTTACAATTACATTATAAATTTGGTCATCCCCTAAAAGTGATCCTGGTTGGCTGAGTTCAGCACGAATGAGGAGGCTAAGGGCAGTTCCAACTATTCCGGCTCAGGCACCAAATACGAGATAGAGGGTGCCAATGTCTTTGTGGTTAGTAGAGAAGAATCAACGGGTGATTATCACAGGTAGAGTGGCTGAGTGTTTAGGCGGCGGTTTGTAGCACCGTATACATAGGTTTAAATCCTTTTTCTATCAGGCCTTGTGGTGTGTAACACGTTAGATTGCAAATCTAGAATTGCAGACTCGAATATCTGCCGGGGCTTATCCCACCTCTAAGGACTCCGACAGGTGGGATAAGTAGATGGATGCTCGTTGGTTTGAGCGCTTAGCTGTTAACTAAGAGTTTGTAGGATCGAGGCCTTCCCATCTAGTGGGGCCTTAGTTTAATTAAAATGTTTGATTTGCAATTAGAAGATGCGGATTAATATCTGTAGGTCCTAGTCAAGGGCTAGAAGGTTCTCACTTCTGCTTAGAGCTTTGAAGGTTCTTGGTCTTATTTCTATCCTAAGCCCTTAGGTGGTTAGTGTTAGGATTGTTGGGGTTATTGGTAAAATTCCTAAAGTAACAGTGATTGTTAATGTTAATGGTAATAAATTTTGGGTTGTTTTAGTTCGTCAAGGGGCGGTTGCATTAACTGTATTGGGGTTGATGGTTAGTGCTGCTGTGTAGCATAATCGTAGGTAGAAATATAGGCTTAGTAGAGCGGCTAGGATTATGATTGTGGCTGTGAGAGGTATATTTTGTTTTGTTAGTTCTTGGATAATGAGTCATTTTGGTATAAACCCAGTTATTGGTGGGAGGCCCCCTAGTGATAGGAGGAGTAGGGGGGTGATTGCTGTTAGGGTTGGGTTCTTTGATCAGGCTGTTGATAATGTGTTAATTTTCGTTGTGTTTAGTGTTTTTAGGGTTAAGAATGCTGCGGATGTTATAAAGATGTAGGCGATTAGGGCGATGAGGGTAAGTTGTGGGGCGTAGTGAATAATGATTATTATTCATCCTATGTGGGCAATTGATGAATAGGCTAGGATTTTTCGTAGTTGGGTTTGGTTTAATCCTCCTCACCCTCCTACTACTGTTGATAGAATTCCTAATAATGTGAGAAGGGCTGGGTTGGTGCTTTGGGCAACTTGAATGATTAGGGCGAATGGGGCTAGTTTTTGTCAGGTGGATAAGATTAGTCCTGTTAGTAGATTTAATCCTTGTAGGACTTCTGGAAGTCAGAAGTGTGCTGGTGCTAATCCAGTTTTTAGTGCGAGTGCAGAAATGATCATTACGTTGGTGATTGGGTTTGATATGTTATTAATATTTCATTCTCCTGTGAGTCAGGCGTTTGTTGTGCTTGCAAATAAAATTATTGCTGCTGCTGTGGCTTGAATGAGGAAATATTTAGTGGTTGCTTCTACTGCCCGTGGGTGATGTTGTTGTGTTATTAAGGGGGTGATTGCTAGGGTGTTGATCTCTAGTCCTATTCAGGCTAATAGTCAGTGGGAGCTGGCGAACGTTATGGTGGTGCCTAGTCCTAGGCTATATAATAGAATTGCTAGTACGTATGGGTTCATTGGTAAGGGAAGGGGTTTAACCATCATGTTCGGGGTATGGGCCCGAAAGCTTGTTTAGCTGATCTTACCTTAGAAGGTGGTGTAGAGGAAGCACCAAGAGTTTTGATCTCTTTGGCATGGGTTCAAGTCCTATCTTTCTAAGAACTGAGGGGATTTTAACCCCTATAGTTCACTCTATCAAAGTGGTCCTTAGGCATTCGGGCACAGTTCCTGGGTTATAGTTGTGGTGGTAGGCTTGTTAGTGCAATTGGTAGGGCGGCGTGTCATAAGACAAAGGCTAATGTGACTGGAAGGAAGTTTTTTCAGACTAGGTGTATGAGTCGGTCGTATCGGAATCGTGGGTATGATGCTCGTACCCATAAGAATATTCCAGCTAGTAGTGCTGCTTTGGTTATAATAAGGGTTGTAGATATTTCAGGGGCGTTTGGTATATAGGATGTTCCTAGAAATAAGATTGCTGATAGGGTGTTTATTAGCAGAATGTTGGCATATTCAGCGAGGAAAAATAATGCGAATGGTCCCCCTGCGTACTCTACATTGAATCCTGATACTAGTTCTGATTCTCCTTCTGTTAGGTCGAATGGTGCTCGGTTGGTTTCTGCCAGGGTTGAGATATATCATATCATGGTTAGTGGTCAGGCTGGGATTAAAAGTCAGATTTTTTCTTGTGCTGTGCTTAGGGTCTGTAGAGAGTAGCCTCCAGAGAAGATTATAATGGATAGTACAATTAATCCTAGGCTTACCTCATATGAGATTGTTTGGGCTACGGCTCGTAGGGCCCCAATTAATGCGTATTTTGAGTTTGATGCTCATCCTGATCCTAGGATTGAATACACTGCTAGGCTTGATAGGGCTAGAATAAATAGTATTCCTAGGTTTAGGTTTGTAATTGCGTGGGGTAGTGGTATAGGTACTCATAGTATTATGGCTAGGGCTAAAGCGATGATGGGTGTAATTAAAAATAGAAGTGGTGACGATGATGAGGGGCGGATTGGTTCTTTAATAAATAGTTTAATGCCGTCGGCAATTGGTTGAATTACACCGTAGGGTCCGACTACATTTGGGCCTTTTCGAAGTTGTATGTATCCTAAAACTTTTCGTTCAATTAGGGTTAGGAAGGCTACTGCTAATAGGATAAATACGATGTAAATTAGGGGATTAATTAGGTGGTTTATTAGGGTGCTAAGCATTAGCTAGGGAGAGGATTTGAACCTCTGCTTAAAAGGGCTTAGGTCTTTTGCAATTACCGAACTCTGCCACCCTAGCAATTCCTTGTTTAGGAGAATTGGCTTGTGCCTTCTCATTATTTAATTTATTTAGTTTCACTAAGTTGAGATGGGGCGCTCTAGTAGAGTGGGCCCTTCTTTTCCGATCCTTTCGTACTAGGAAAAGCAGCATTACAGATAGAAACTGACCTGGATTGCTCCGGTCTGAACTCAGATCACGTAGGACTTTAATCGTTGAACAAACGAACCCTTAATAGCGGCTGCACCATTAGGATGTCCTGATCCAACATCGAGGTCGTAAACCCTCTTGTCGATATGAACTCTGGAAGAGGATTGCGCTGTTATCCCTTGGGTAACTTGGTTCGTTGATCGGCTTTATGGCCGGGTCATTTTGGTCAGATATTCTGTTACTTAGAGGTGTTTGTCTTGGTTTTGGGTGTTATCCAGTCCACTTGGAGGCTATTTTTTCCTCCGAGGTCGCCCCAACCGAAGGTAGAGTTTCATTTTTCATTGGGTTTAAAAACTTTGTGAGGTTCGTTTAAACATGATTGATTCTTGTACCTTAAGCTCCAAAGGGTCTTCTCGTCTTGTACTGTTATACCCGCTTCTGCACGGATAGATCAATTTCACTGACTGGAGGGGGGAGACAGTTAAGCCCTCGTCTAACCATTCATACAGGTCCTTAATTAAAGGACGAGTGATTGCGCTACCTTTGCACGGTTAAAATACCGCGGCCGTTGAACTTGTAGTCACTGGGCAGGCTGGACCTCCTATACTTAGATATTGCAGGAGGCGATGTTTTTGGTAAACAGGCGAGGCTTGGGTTTGCCGAGTTCCTTCCTCTTCTTTTAGTCTTTCCTTTAGTTGCACTCCGGTGTGGGGGTAACGATTATAGGCTATGTGGTTTTCTTGATTATTATGTTGTTCATACTGCCCTCTTTTTTTGGGTTCGTTAATTGTCAGTGGTTGGTCCGATCTGACTTACACTTGTGCTTGGAGAAGTTTAGGTTCTTCTTGTTACTCATTTTAGCATAATCTCTTCCATAAATATATGGAGTGGCCTAGTATTCTAGGGGAAGTGAGATTAATTATTGGTATAATTAACTTTTATTTATCTGAGCTTTAACGCTTTCTGTTTAGGTGGCTGCTTTTAGGCCCACTGGGACAATATGTTTTAAGTATTATAATCTTTATTCTCCTGTTAAGGTTGTGTCCTTTGTTTTAGGGGCTGTACCTCCTTAAACTAACTCTCGCATTTTTCTCATGTGTCTTGTTGGTATTGGTTTGATTTGAGGTGTGCGGGGCTGAACTTATATTCATTTCTTAGGCTACCAGCTATCACCAAGTTCGATAGGTCTGTCACCTCTACCCAGAGCTCTTCCCACTCTTTTGCCACAGAGACGGGTTTGCCCTAATTTTATATAGGCTGTCTCGGGGTAGCTCACTTGGTTTCGGGGTTTCAAACTACAGGTCTCTTTGCTTGAGTGGACTTGCTAAATCATGATGCAAAAGGTACAAGATTTAGTCTTTGGTTTTTGGGGCTTGTATGGGTTGTTTCATTTCTCTTTCAACTTTCCCTTGCGGTACTTTTCCTATGGCTTAAAAAGATGTAGAGCCTTTTCTGTCTCCCATACTAAGGTGAAAAATGGTTTGGTTGGTTGGTTTAGGTTAAATTTTTAATATTTATGTTGTGGGGTTAGTGTTAATGGTTAAGCTAGTTGTTTGGCTCAGGATGATCCGATTTGCACGGATTTCTTCACGGTGTAAATGGGACGCTGAGCTATTTAGCTACACCCTGGGTTTATCCAAGTGCACCTTCCGGTACACTTACCTTGTTACGACTTGCCTCCCCTTGTCAGTGCTTTCGTGTTAAGTAGATTTTGTGCATTGTGACTGGGGAGAGTGACGGGCGGTGTGTACGTGCCTCAGGGCCGGGTTCAAAAGGACACTCTATTTCCTTTTTACTACTAAATCCTCCTTCAAGCATTGTTTCATGTTGCATGTTCGTAGTGTTCTGCTATTAGAAAATGTAGCCCATTTCTTCCCATTTCGTTCGCTACACCTTGACCTGACGTCTTGGGCGGTGCTCTTTATGCTTACTTTTACTCCCTCACAGGGTAAGCTGGCGACGGTGGTATATAGGCTGGGCTGGCCAGAAATGGTGAGGTTTAACGGGGATTATCGGTTCTAGAACAGGCTCCTCTAGGGGGGTTTGAGGCACCGTCAAGTCCTTTGGGTTTTAAGCTGATGCTCGTAGTACCCGGGCGGACACTATTGTATATGTGTGTCTTGGTTTACAGCTGAGCATAGTGGGGTATCTAATCCCAGTTTGTTTCCCAGCTTTCGTGGGGTCGGGTAGTTTTATTAAAGTAACTTTCGTGTTTGGGTCTCGGAGTCCTAGAAGCGTATGACAGCCAAAGGGCCATTTAACTTTATTTTTGTTTTTCTTAACCACCCTTTACGCCGTGGTTCTATCAACTAGGGCTATTCGTTTAACCGCGGTTGCTGGCACGAATTTTACCGGCCCTTTAAACCCTAACTAAGTCGGGTTTTCACCCATGGCTTAATGTCTATCACTGCTGGGTTCCCTTGGGGGTGTGGCTTAGCTAGGCGTCTTGGGCTAAATACTTGTTCCTGATGCCTGCTCCTTATCTCCGAGCTAGGGGATTGAGGGCATACTCACAGGGTTGCGGAGACTTGCATGTGTAAGTTGGGTTAGGGCTGATAGAAAGGTTGGGACCATGCCTTTGTGCGTGCGGGGTTTTTTAGGACCCATTTTAGCATTTTCAGTGCTATGCTTTGTATTAAGCTACGCTAGC